CCATATAAATATAAGTCGAATAAAGAACTTCGATTCCTTGTTTCTTACTTGGTATTAGAGTTCGAATGAAAACCACGCGATTGCAGGTAATGCCAGAATTTTTTATTTTGTGAGGATCAATCAAATAGGGTTTTCAAAATATTCTAAAAAAACAATGATAAATAGATATGAATATGAATAGAGCAAGAAAAGAAGGAAATAAATAAAAAAACATAGTATAGAAAAGATATCCAAAATGATATAGAAATCACTATCCTACCCTTAGTTTTTATTTCCTTAATTTAATTAATTGTATTTCGTTTGATTAGGGTAAAGTTCCTTAAAAACCTCTGCTTTTTTTAAAATATCCTGAACAGTTCCTGTAGGCTGAGCGCCTTTTTCAAGGAAATAGAGAATCGCGGGAACGTTTAAATAAGTTTGATTCTTGATCGGATCATAAAAACCCACTTTCCGAAGATCTCTTCCTTCTCTTCGGGATCGAACATCAATTGCAACGATTCGGTAGACGGCTCATCGGGATAGATGTAGATGAAAAAGAACCCCCCCTAGAACCGTATAGGAAGTTTTCTCCTCGTACGGCTCGAGAAAAAAATGATTAGAAGTTTTGTCTATGGATAAAATTAGAATAAATAGAAAAGGAATCTGTAAAATAAAAAATAAATGAGTCTATAATTTAACTCATAGTCATTTTTTTAGCTTCCTGAAAAAAAAATCATTTGTACTCATAACTCAAGTTCAAGAATTCTCAAATATCTTAAATAAATTAAGATATTTTTTTATTGAGTGGTCTTTAACCCCCCCTTTTTTTTGTCTCGTTTAAAATCTATTTTTCTTCTTTATTCGGATCCGTGAGACAATTGAAGTGGTGTTTACTTGTTCTGGGATCCTTTATCTTTGTTTTAAATCATTGGGTTTAGACATTACTTCGGTACTTCTTAATCCTTTCAAAATGGTAGCAACATACCCCTTTTGTGATTTCTTTCTATCAAAGAATCATACGGTTGATTCGTGCGCGATACACTGTGGATCGAAAAAGTTTTAACCCTTCCAACAAAAAATTTTTTAATTGAAATTTTGCTCGAATCGGATCCTTTCGATTTCTATTCTATATCGAAGATATACTTACGAAGTTGTTCCAATTTATTGATTGGCATTAACCCTAGATCGTTGCCCCTGAGAAATTAATAAATACTTTCTACCCGAGCTCCATCATGTACTATTTACATTACAACCCAATAAAAAAAGAGGGATTCTAGTAGAATAGAACAAACGACGTCGAGCCAAGAGCACTTTCATTCCTATATAAAATGGTGGATGTAAGAATAAGAATCCACGCCGGATCGTGTCCTTCAAGTCGCACGTTGCTTTCTACCACATCGTTTTAAACGAAGTTTTACCATAACATTCCTCTAATTTGGAACCAGTATGGAATTGATTCAATTATGGAATCATGAATAGTCATTGGTTCGCTCGGTACATAGACACAGTCATTTATATTTTTTCTTATCTATCTATCTACATAGATAATAAAGATTTTTCTGAAGAAATATTAGCAAGACCCCGGCTTTTTTTGTATGAATGGAACATTTTTCTATAAATATCGATCTCAAAAAAATATCTAACAGAAATATCCAGAAATCTAAATATAGAAATAACATAACTAACAGAAATCACAGGAATAAATAAATTCTATTTGACTCTGCCTCTTCAAGTGACTCAATAAGATAGACTGACCCATTTCCAACTTCCCAAGATTCAATCCATAAGGAATCATTACAAATCTTGCTACTTGAAAAAGTTTTCTACTTCTGCATCATTAATTTGAATCAAGTTTTGCAGTAAAGACTCCATTTTATTATCATAAGAAAGAAAAATATTTTCGAATGGAATTATCAATGATGTAAAGCAAATAAGCTAAATAGATCGAACAATAAAAAGAAATATTATTGTTAAATATTTCAATTTTAATATTTTAGGGATGCTAATTAGTTTTCACAAAAATAGAAAGACTATTGTGACTGAAATAGGATAACAATACATACCTATAAGCTAAGCACTTCCTCGTTTTATATGTATTTTCATATTTTGTTTAGCCTGAGATTAAGTAATCTTTATGGAACTGTGATCTATGTCTCATCTTCTCTTTATCTGAATCATAAAAGGTTTCAGTTATCAGTTACTTTTGCATTTGCATGTCATTTGAATTCGATTTAGTTCAGTTTGTGAAAAACTTAGATATTATTCCGAAAAGAATCATTCAAAAAAAAAAAAAAAAAAAAAAAGAAAGAGGAATAATATTCTATCCAATATTAGACCTTTAAACAGAACCTTGTTGAACAAAAAAGAAGTATTCAGATACAACGGATATGCTCTGGGACGGAAGGATTCGAACCTCCGAATAGCGGGATCAAAACCCGTTGCCTTACCGCTTGGCTACGCCCCATTTTTTCTTTTAGTGGACACTAATACTAATAAAGAATAATATTGGTATTAAGTGTTCGTCAATTCCAGCCCAAACTATCTATAGAAAAGATTTATTCTTTATAGAATCTATTATAGATTCGTGCTAGGATTTTGACATGTGTATATCTAGAATTCAACTGAATTTATTGATCATTACATATAATTCAATTAAGATATTGTATGAAAGTATGATTTCTTCTAGTCTCCTTTGAGAATTGGAGGATTTTTGATTGAACGGAAAAAGAAGGATTTTTTTGTCTACCCTACTTTCTTTATTTTTCCTTATATCAATAACTCAATCAAAATGCAATTATCTCGACGAAAAAAATGTCTGTTATGCTTAATATCTTTAGTTTGATCTGTCTTAATTCTGCCCTTTATCCGAGTAGTCTTTTCTTCGCCAAATTGCCTGAAGCCTATGCTTTTTTGAATCCAATCGTAGATGTTATGCCAGTCATACCCCTGTTCTTTTTTCTTTTAGCCTTTGTTTGGCAAGCTGCTGTAAGTTTTCGATAAGATCTTTAATACTATCCTAGAAAATTCATGATTTATTCGATAAAAATTAAATTATAACAATTGATAAGATCAAATAAGTCTGACAGTATGAACCTTCGATTCAAACATTGAAATTATCGGATAGCCGCGAGAAACCCGGCTCGCCCCATTTCCCGATTTTAATCCTTTTTATGGTGAAATACCTTATTAGCTTAGGGCCCCTTACAATAGCTAATTATGGGTATGAAAGTGATTTGTGGTAATTAAAGTTAAAGTTAAAGACTCTTATTATATTACAAATTATATTACAAATTGAAATTTCATTTCAACTTCATTTGAATTTCTGAACATTCTTTTCTATTTCTAGAATTTATTTCTTGGTGTCAAAATAGGATATGTGATATAAAAATGGAGTATCTATTATCTTTTCTCGTTTTTCTTTTTCAAAAAATGATCTTGGAGGTTGTGTAATGCTTACTCTCAAACTTTTCGTTTACACAGTAGTAATATTCTTTGTTTCTCTCTTCATCTTTGGATTCCTATCCAATGATCCAGGACGTAATCCAGGACGTGAAGAATAAAATAAAAATTTAGTTTTTCTTGCTTGATTTTACAATTTTCTTTCAATTTTATTTTAGCTATTCCACACGTTTAACTAGGAAAAAATAATAAGGGGGTTTGCGAAAATTGAAAGAAAAAAATAGAAAGTCATCAACGGAAACGGAAAGAGAGGGATTCGAACCCTCGGTACGAATAACTCGTACAACGGATTAGCAATCCGCCGCTTTCGTCCACTCAGCCATCTCTCCCAATTGAAAAAGATAATTACTATGTTACATTACACATCAAGTAAGGATTAAAGAAAGCATTTCTTTCACATTCTTTATCGTTATTATATAATTAGCAATTCCATTTAGATGCTCGAAAGATCCAAATAGAAAGATAAATAAAGAAGACCTTCTTGCTTTTATTTTGTTTGAGGTGCCTTTTGGGCCTGGCCCGGTCAATACCCAGCCGGGCCTTTTTTTGTTCCAACGAATTCCCTTTATTTATAGGTAACATACTCTAAATATTTGGAATTCGTGTAACAATTTCCGTTCTGGGGTTTACATATACTTCTAATTTTTGTTATAATGGAAATGGAGAATGGTTTTTGATTCAAAAGAATCAATTAAGGATCTATCAATTTGTATTTTATTATGTCATTAGGCAAACCAAATTTTAGATTCAAATCTAAGAAAAATTCACGAATTCTCAGTCAACGAATAGTTAATGGTTCCTGTTTGTCATAAATTTTAGCTTTTTTGAGTCAAAATAGAATTTGATTTTTCAATAGAAAAGTGAGTGGAAGTTTTGAGATACTATACAATCAATCAAAAGGGTAAATAAAACACAATCAAAAGGGGAAATAAAACACAATCAAAAGGGGAAAAAGGGTTTCTTTTATAATTTTTTTATATTTATTTAGAAAAAGGATGAAAAAGGGGATGCAAGTACAATAAACTAAAGTTTAGTAATCCACCGGTAATTTTTTATCCTGTTGTGTATCGTTTTGGCGGCATGGCCGAGTGGTAAGGCGGGGGACTGCAAATCCTTTTTCCCCAGTTCAAATCCGGGTGCCGCCTCATCAACAAATGAATAGAAATATATTCTAATTTTCCCCAGCAAAACAGAATAAGGGGGCTGTTGATACTTGGTTGATTCTAAACATCTGTTCTGGTAATTTTGTAAAAGATTGGAAATCTTTGAATATAAAAAGATTATAAAATAAAGGTCGAAGCAAGACTTTCCGATTCCCTTCTACTGCTAATGTAATGTATACTCATTGGGTCTTGAATTACATCGGATAGCCGGGGGATAATTCAACTACTAGTTAGGGAAAGTCTTTTCTATTTCTATTTTCTATACTGTAATCTACATATATAGACTCGCGAGAATCTCTGAGTGTTCAGGCATTCAATCACTATTAGATTGAGATTGGATAGATTTTTTATAGAAAAGAAAAAGTTAAAAAAATCATTTTTTAACCCCTCGTCAAGAGTATACTATCTCCCAACTCCTTCAGCTAGACAATCGCGAAGGGGTACGCATTATATCAAATAGGAAATAAAATAAAAATATGTAATAGATAGCAATTGATCTATTTTTACTTTGAAGGGCAAGAAAAAAAGGAAAGGGCTCTCTTATTTTATTACTGGACGTCCATTCCATTAGTAACATTCCTTTGTAGTGTCATTGTGTATTTTACTTTTGTTTAGTCTTTCCCCATTAGAAATCATATAGGAATTTTTGAAATGGCTTTATTTGATTGGTTCATCAATAGTGTTTGGTCAGAATCCCTTTTTGACTCTGGACCATTCATTCTATTATTATTAGTGAGCAATAATGGAATAATTCTATCATAGAGATAAGGGACATAATTCACATGGATATAGTAAGTCTCGCTTGGGCTGCTTTAATGGTAGTCTTTACATTTTCCCTTTCACTCGTAGTATGGGGAAGAAGTGGACTTTAAAAGCACTCCTAATTTAGTTGAGGAATGAAACGCTATCAATTCTTTTATAGATCGTTCCGTAACGCATTTTTTTATTTTAATTGAAATAATTTTGAAATAAAAAATATCTTCATTTCAAAATTCCATTGGATTCTAGTGGAGAAATGTATTCTATAACAGTAAAACGATTATTTCAGATTCATCGGAATAAATAGATGTATCAACGAAATAGAATAGGGTCCTACGTCAATTCTATAATATGGATTAATAACTACATATATTGAAGATAGAAGCTAATAGAGTATACCAACTCTATTTACAACTTTATCCACTACTATAACATAACACTACTAGAGAGTATGGTAAGTAAGAAATTGATTTCTTACTTACCATACTCTCGGATCTCATAGAATACCGCGGATTATAGCCCCTTGATTTCATTTAAGACGCAAAAATAGAATACTTTTCTTTTGATTTCTTCAACTATTGATAAGAATTCAGAAGTCAAGTTTCATTTAAAGTAATTAATTGTTTTGACTTACTGTTTTTACGTAAATTATAAGTAGAAAAGCAGTAGGAACTAAAATGAACAGTGCAGTAGCAATAAATGCAAGAATATTTACTTCCATAATCTCATCGTTTTTTTATTTCACAATAACTCGGGATTTAATCCCATAGAGATGATAAATCTTTCACCTGTCAATTCAATGAATGCATTACCTATCGATGATCTTGAATCGGATCAATATCATGAATAACAATATCTGAGCTATTAAATTAATTCGTCGTCGAGAATTGAATAGTATAACATACGAAGATCTTTTATCCATACCGAATCCAAGATTGGATTCCCGGACCAATAAAAAACTCCTTTATTTCTCCTTATTTTCTGTTCTTTCTTTTTAGTGTAGAACCATCAAATGAAGTATCATCTAACCATGCGTCTGTTTCCATTAACTACAAAACCCCAACAAACAATACAAGCGAAGTGGAAAAAGAGAGGAATTAGCTTCTAAATTTTAATGATCCAATTTTATTTGGAAGACAAAGAAGTATGAGAAAAATGAGTCGCGGGAGAAAAAAATGGAATATTCTATCAACTTCACTATTTTAGTTATTTTCATTTTTGTTTAGGGTTTGTTCTTTCTTCGACAGAATCTTGAAAAAAAGAGGGGAAACCCCTTCGGAATTCAATTATGCTCCCCTTCTTTCACAGAAAATAAAGAGGCGAATTGATGTACTTATTGGATCCGTCGGGACTGACGGGGCTCGAACCCGTAACTTCCGCCTTGACAGGGCGGTGCTCTAGCCTATTGAACTACAATCCCAGGGAAATAAGAAGAGATATAGCAGAAAATTTGGATAGGTATTTCTTAAGAACAAGAGGGCTCTACCATCTGATAGTAGGTTGCCAAATTGTTGGGCCGAGCTGGATTTGAACCAGCGTAGACATATTGTCAACGAATTTACAGTCCGTCCCCATTAACCACTCGGGCATCGACCCAACGCCTAATTCATTTTAGACGTTCCATAATCAACTTCCTTTCATCTCCCAGGCAGACTTGACAAATAAATATAAATATCAAATGATATAAAATATGAAGTCCTTCTAAGTAGACTAATAGAAGGACTTGACAAACAGGGATCACTTGATATAAAATCCCACTCCTACTCCTATAGTCTTCCTATAGTCTTGAGTGTTGTTACACCCCCAGAGGGACTTGAACCCTCGTTTTCTCCGTGAAAGAGAGAGGTCGTAACCACTGGACCATAGGGGCCTATGGCCACCTTTAAACTAGAAACAGAAATACTAGGTCCCGAGGGCCAACCACCCTTAGGAAAGAAAAAAGCAATATAAACACATATAGTAGAAACACGTAGAAACATCTTTATTTCTATCATTCACAAAGCTGGGTTGGATCCCCAAGATCCTTTCCTTCGCATTGGATTTTAGTTACTTTACCAAAAGATTATTTAGCCGGTCAAATTATTCAAATTCACCTAAGCCATATGAAATTATATTGAGCCCTAAGTCATACGTCAATTGA